AGAGAAGGGAGAGTTCCCTTACAAACAATTCGCGCAAAAATTGATCATTGTTCCTATATAATTCGAACTATTTATGGAGTATTAGGCATCAAAATTTGGATATTTTGGGAGGAGCAATAATAGACTTTACTTTTATTTGTCTTTTCATTCTATTCAGTGATAGAACAAAAAATAACAAACTTGTTCATTCTTTTTACATTAAATCAAACAAAAATGAGCAATTCTAATTCTATAAGGTTGAATAAAAATTCGATTAACCATTTGTTAGAATTGCTATGCTTAGTGTGTGACTCGTTAATTTTTCTTTAGAGTTAAGAGTTGGGATTAAAAAAAAGACTGACCCCTACTTAAACTTAATTAAGTTACTTAAACTTAACTTAATAAGTATAATAAAAAAACTAATAACTAACTTATTGCTTCGTAGTATCGATATCCCAAGAAACAGTCACTATATGAGATGGGTGGATCAATCATATAGTTGCAGCAACTGCAACTAAAACCTTTTCTATAAAAAATATTATTTATGGAAATCAAATTATTTATGGGTTGTGAAGCAAAAATAAAGAGATGTAGATAAATGGAAGGATGAGAGAAAGAAAGAACAAAAATATAAATGATATATGATTCCAATATGTATGGTCTATGAATTACCTCATAAAAGGCAATGTAATAAAGCATCAAAACTGAATAAATAATAAATATAAAATAATAATAAAATAATAAAATAAAATAAAGCGATATGAATAATAAAGAGCCTCGGGTTAATAAAAACTAAGTAGATTGACTCAAGAAGATCAATTTTTGGAAGGAGCTCCATTGCGGAGTTCAGACTTAACCATTAATGGAGAAGCTATAGGAACGATGAAACCTGTGACTGCATAGGATTCTACTGAAAACAAATCCGAATAATTCATTGGGTGGGATGGCGGAACGAACCGATAAAAAAAACACAAATTTATTTCGAGAAGTCATGGATTGACCTAGAAATAACAAAAAACAAAGAGTCAATATTCGCCCGCGAAACTTTAGATTACATTACAATATTTTGGCATCATTTGAGAAGGGTCAAAATAAGGATCATTATAAAAAAAAAACACATTATAAACATTATTTATAATCCATAAATATGCATAATAGAAACATTCTATCTGTATATCCCGTCTTCCTATATAACAAATTCAATATTGATAAATGTCTTATTGGATTATTTTTCCATGTGTATCTGTAATATGTCATATTAGTGAATCTTTTCATTCGCGAGGAGCTGGGTGAAAGGAAACTTTCGTGTCCAGTTTTGCAGTAGAGATCGAATTAAGAAATGACCATCAACTATAACCCCAAAAGAACCAGATTTCGTAAACAACATAGAGGAAGAATGAAGGGAATATCTTGTCGCGGCAATCATATTTGTTTCGGCAGATACGCTCTTAAAGCACTCGAACCCACTTGGATCACAGCTAGACAAATAGAAGCAGGGCGAAGAGCAATGACACGATATGTGCGTCGTGGTGGAAAAATATGGGTACGCATATTTCCCGACAAACCTGTTACAGTGAGACCCGCAGAAACACGTATGGGTTCGGGGAAGGGATCCCCCGAATATTGGGTATCCGTTGTTAGACCAGGTCGAATACTTTATGAAATGGGTGGAGTATCAGAAACTGTAGCCAGAGCAGCTATTTCACTAGCTGCGTCCAAAATGCCTATACGAACTCAATTTGTCAAGATGGCGATCTAGAACTAAATGGTCTATTGAGGATGAAAAAACAACTGCAAGTTTCTTTATTTCTGGACAGAAAATATTTATTTTTTTCTTTCCTTCATTCTTTCCATTAAAATAACAGATTCCAATAAAATAATATGATTCAACCTCAAACCTTTTTGAATGTAGCGGATAACAGCGGAGCTCGAGAATTGATGTGTATTCGAATCATAGGAGCTGGTAATTATAGATATGCTCATATTGGTGACGTTATTGTTGCTGTAATCAAAGAAGCAGTGCCAAATATGCCACTAGAAAGATCCGAAGTAATTAGAGCTGTAATTGTACGTACTTGTAAAGAACTCAAACGTGACAACGGTATCATAATACGATATGATGACAATGCTGCGGTTGTCATTGATCAAGAAGGAAATCCAAAGGGAACTCGGGTTTTTGGTGCGATCGCTCGGGAATTGAGACAGTTGAATTTTACTAAAATAGTTTCATTGGCTCCCGAGGTATTATAAATAATACTAGATGAGACTATGATATATCAGAACATGATCAAATTTAGTGGAGTAGTAGATCGTGTCTCACGCATATACTTTTTTTATAATATTAAAAAAAAATACACAATAAAATGAAAGAAAATAAAACAAACAAAAAAGAGAACATGTTAATTATATCAAAATTAGAAGGCACCAATAATTATAGTTCGCCATGGGTAGGGACACTATTTCCAATATAATAACTTCTATAAGAAATGCTGACATGGGTAAAAAAGGAACGATTCGAATAGCATCTACTAATATTACCGAAAATATTGTGAAAATACTTCTACGAGAAGGTTTTATTGAAAACGTTCGGAAACATCAAGAAGGTAACAAAAATTTCTTGATTTTAACTCTGCGACATAAAAAGACTAGGAAAAGAATACATAGAACTATTTTAAAGCGTATCAGCCGACCTGGTTTACGAATTTATTCCAACTACCAACAAATTCCTAAGATTTTAGGTGGAATAGGAATTGTAATTCTTTCCACTTCTCGAGGTATAATGACGGATCGAGAAGCTCGACGAGAAAAAATTGGAGGCGAACTTTTGTTATATATATGGTGATCCTCCTCCTCCGGTATCCTAATTTTATCTCTAACTTCCTATTTTATAGAGAAGAAAAGTGAATTATATAACTTTTCCTCCATTAGTTGATACTTCAAGGAGCTTACCTGGAATGAAAGAACAAAAATTGATTCATGAAGGTTTAATTACTGAATCACTTCCCAACGGTATGTTCCGGGTCCGCTTAGATAATGAAGATGTAATTCTAGGTTATATTTCGGGAAGGATCCGCCGTAGTTTTATACGGATACTACCGGGGGATAGAGTCAAAATTGAAGTAAGTCGTTATGATTCAACCAGGGGACGTATAATTTATAGACTTCGAAACAAAGATTCGAACGATTAGATAATTTTTTAAGCATTCCTTTCATTTTCATGACGATACAATTAAAAAAATGCAAGAGACTTATTTTCTTCCAAGAAATAGATTCAACATTAAGGTAAGGAATAATAAATATGAAAATACGGGCTTCTGTTCGTAAAATTTGTGAAAAATGTCGACTGATCCGTCGGCGCGGACGAATTATAGTGATTTGTTCCAATCCGAGACATAAACAGAGACAAGGATAACAAAAAAAGTTTTTTTTATAAAGGAAGGGCAAAAGGGGGATTTTTTTTAACATGAAATGGATATTTCCGTATCTTTTCTTTCTGTATATTTCTGACTCATAGTTATGAGATGATAAAATATGACAAAAGCTATACCAAAAATTGGTTCACGTAGGAATGAGCGTATTGGTTCACGTAAGAATGGACGTAGAATACCAAAAGGAATTATTCATGTTCAAGCAAGTTTGAACAATACTATTGTAACTATTACAGATGTACGAGGTCGAGTGGTTTCTTGGGCCTCTGCTGGTACTTCTGGATTCAAAGGCCCAAGAAGAGGGACACCCTACGCTGCTCAAGCAGCAGCAGTAAATGCTATTCGTACTGTAGTTGATCAGGGTATGCAACGAGCAGGAGTTATGATAAAGGGTCCTGGACTTGGAAGAGACGCAGCATTACGAGCCATTTGTAGAAGTGGTATACGACTAAGTTTCGTACGTGATGTAACACCTATGCCACATAATGGATGTCGACCTCCTAAAAAAAGACGTGTATAGAAATAATAAAAAAGGATTTCAAGAGAAATAAATGATTCAATGATCTGATCAAATAATAGTATTAGTATAGTATGGTTCGAGAGGAAGTAGTAGGATCCACTCGAACACTGCAGTGGAGGTGTGTTGAATCAAGAATAGATAGTAATCGTCTTTATTATGGTCGTTTCATTCTGTGCCCACTTATGAAAGGTCAAGCCGATACCATAGGTATTGCCATGCGAAGGGCTTTACTTGGAGAAATAGAAGGAACATGTATCACATGTGCAAAATCTGAAAAGGTGCCACATGAATATTCTACGATAGTAGGTATTGAAGAATCGGTACATGAAATTTTACTAAATTTGAAAGAAATTGTATTGAGAAGTAATATACATGGAGTTCGAGACGCATCCATTTGCGTCAAGGGCCCTAAATACGTAACCGCTCAAGATATCATTTCACCACCTTCCGTGAAAATAGTTGACACAACACAACATATAGCTAATCTGACGGAACCAATTGATTTGTGTATTGGATTACAAATAAGGAGAGATCGCGGATATCGTACAAAACTAACAATTAACTCTCAAGATGGAAGTTATCCTATAGATGCTGTATCTATGCCGGTTCGAAATGCGAATCATAGTATTCATTCTTTTGGGAATGGGAAGGAAAAAGAAGAGATACTCTTTCTAGAAATATGGACAAATGGAAGTTTAACTCCTAAGGAAGCACTTTATGAAGCTTCTCGTAATTTGATTGATTTATTTATTCCTTTTCTACATGGGGAGGAAGAGGACATAAATTTGAAATTAAAAGAAAATAAAAACAGGTTTACTCTACCAATTTTTACTTTTCAAGATAGATTAACTAATCTAAAGAAAAACAAAAAAGAAATTCCATTGAAATGTATTTTTATTGACCAATCAGAATTACCTTATCGGACCTATAATTGTCTCAAAAGGTCGAATATACATACACTATTAGAACTTTTAAGCAAGAGTAAAGAAGATCTTATGAGAATTGAATATTTTCGGATAGAAGATGTAAAAGAGATATCAGACACTTTACGGAAGCATTTCGAAATTGATTTA